GTTTTATTTACCTTAGTGCTTTGGTATATTTTAAGCTTTCCTACAATCGAATAGAATCGAACTCTTGAAACTGGAAAGTTTGGCCTTCATATTTTAATTCATATAAATAAAAAGTCATAAAGTTACACAAAAAGTAAAAAAAAAAAAAGGAATCAATAAGTTTCAACGATGTATGAATTTTAACTAAAGATCTTTTATTTACCCTTCTATAGATTATAGATATAGAAAAACTTCGATTCTTGTAATTGTGATAAATAGGTTGATGGGGAAAAAAGACTCCCCACCCCCCAAAAAATATACTAAACTCAAAAGGCTCAAGCCTTGTATCTTGTCTTTATTCGTTTTTCAAAAGTTTTTTAGAATTTACTAACTCCTAAACCGAAGAATTCTTATTATACATATCCTAAGAGTGAAGCAAGTTATGATTAGACCCAAACAACAGGTTTGTTAATTTTCTATTAAGAAGTAAATGAGCCTATTTTTCGATTCAGATTCTTCCAATGTTTTATTTTATGACTTATTTGTTTGTCGCACAAAAAAACTTTTTGAGTTTCCGGTAGAAAGAGATTTCCCTAATGACAACGCTTTTAAGGCTGCCCAATACCCCTTCCCTTTCCAAATATTTTTACGAATATGCTTTTTTGATATAGAAGTACGTTTTTTTGGAACTGCCATTTTTAAATTAAGAGGTTACTCGTTGTTATAGTTGGATGTGAAAGACATCTATTGGTCAAAACGAATCTATTCATTATCTAGTTATTCTATAGATAATATTATCTTCAGAAAACAAAAAAATATAGATAAGAGATATACAAAAATTATACAAAATATTACTAGAAAAATAAAAAGAGCATGATATGTAATTTTTTTCAACAAAAAATTTTTCTATATACATAGAATATTCGTAAGAAAGACTCTTTTTATTGATTAGTATCTTTATTTGTTGTTCTTTATGATTCACATCTATATCTATAGAATCCACTATTGTACTATAGAAATCTAATTTAGTGGGACAAAGAATCTAAAAAAGACCTTACATTTATAACTCTGTCCATTTTTTTATTCGAAATTTCAGTTATACAGAATAAAATACACCGAAGAATTTAAGAATCCCATTGACTAATGAAAACTTTAATATTTTTTATTTTCTATTAATTGGTCAAACTTGAGGAAAGACTACTCCCAAATTCCATTTTAAATTTGGAATCAAACAAGTCATTAAAGTAATTAATAAAGTAATTAATAAAGTAATTAATCTGTTAAAAGAAACATAGTTTGATAAAAGAAATTTTAGTTATTTTTATTATTAATTTTTTTTTACGCCCTTTCAATAAATATCTAATAAATCTTATATATAATGTCAGATATTATAGCGTTTCCTATAAATATTTTTTATCGAAATGGAAAATAATAAATTTGATAATTAAACTCGTTAATGATTTGGAACAAATAAAAAGCGAGTTCTTATTGCATTAGTACAACCTTTTACCTTTGTTAATCCTATGATTCATATCAGAATCAAGTACTTTTTTTAGTGTAATTTTTTATAATGACTTTATGAATATAAAGTCATCTAATAATAATTAGAATTTTTTAATAATAATTATATTTTTAATAATAATTATATTAATAATAATAATAATTAAAATTTTTTAATTTTCGGTATTTTAAGAAAAATATTTGTTAATAACTAAGTATTCACTTTATGAGCAAGTTGGTCGTATCAGTTGCCCAATTGTAACTTATTGATTTGAATATTTGAAGTGTTTTGGAAAGACTCAGAATAAGTAAGAATATATAAAATTCGAAAATTATCTTTAAGTTAGTGCATCTCTTGATTTTTTTATTGACTCCTTTTGAAATTGAAAAGGGGGTAGGATCCGGTAAATCGGAAACAATTAATTAAGAATAAAAAACCTTTTTTATGGAACAGACCTATCAATATGCGTGGATAATACCTTTCCTTCCACTTCCAGTTCCTATGTTAATAGGAGTGGGACTTCTTCTTTTTCCGTCGGCAACAAAAAGCCTTCGCCGTATGTGGGCTTTTCAAAGTGTTTTATTGTTAAGTATAGTCATGACTTTTTCGATCAATCTGTCTATTCAACAAATAAATGGGAGTTATATCTATCAATATGTATGGTCTTGGATCATCAATAATGATTTTTCTTTAGAATTCGGTTACTTGATCGACCCACTTACTTCTATTATGTCAATATTAATCACTACTATTGGAATTATGGTTCTTGTTTATAGTGATAATTATATGTCTTATGATCAAGGATATTTGAGATTTTTCGCTTATATGAGTTTTTTCAGTACTTCCATGTTAGGATTAGTTACTAGTTCTAATTTGATACAAATTTATATTTTTTGGGAATTGGTCGGAATGTGTTCGTATCTATTAATAGGGTTTTGGTTCACACGGCCTGTTGCGGCAAATGCTTGCCAAAAGGCATTTGTAACTAATCGTGTTGGAGATTTTGGTTTATTATTAGGA